GCCCAGCGAGGTACTGACCAGGCCGGGCTGTGGAATTAAAAAAAGCTCTTGGAGACGAAATCAAAGAGGTACTTTTATTATATATTAAATTATATCTTATATATTAAATTATATAGTAGTAATATATAATTTATTACTTATAATATATATTATTACTATTATTACTTATAATATATATATATATATAATTATAGAATTATAATTTATATTCATTGGAATAGTGGATTGGAGATATCTCTTTCGAGCCCTTACTTTATCTCAATGGAATTACTTTTAGTTTCTATATTTTTTAATATTTTTTATATTTTATATGCCTAGATACTGTATAATTATATATAATAAAAATAATATAAAAAATAAAAATAAGAGGTATAAAAGAAAGAAAGACTCTTTTTTCAAACCTTACTTTTTGTGTAATGTAATATAGTAATTATCCTTTTTCGATTGGGGGAGATGGCTGAGTGGACTAAAGCGTCGGATTGCTAATCCGTTGTACGGGTTTTTCGTACCGAGGGTTCGAATCCCTCTCTTTCCGCTTTTGTCAATGACGTGGTATTTTTTATTTATCTTTCAATTTCGACGAGTCTTTTTTTTTATTTTTTTATTTAATAGTTAAAGATGTGGAATAAATAAAATCCTAAGAACATTTAAAAATCGAGCAAGGAAAACAAAAACTTTATTTTTTATTCTTCACGTCCAGGATTACGTCCTGGATCATTAGATAGGAATCCGAAGATAAAGAGAGAAACAAAGAATATCACTACTGTGTAAACAAATAGTTTGAGAGTAAGCATTACACAATCTCCAAGATCATTTTTTTGGAAAAAAAAGAGAATAGATTCTCCATTTTTATACCACATATACCGCATTTTGACACCAAAAATGGTTTTTATAAAGCTAGAAATAGAAGAAATAGAAAAGAATTTTCATAAATTCATTTGTAATGTAATATGAGTCAAGTCTTTCATTAACAAAATTTTTTGCATACCCACAATATCTAATTGTGGGGGACTCTAATAGGTTCTTTCAATGTAAAAAAAGGGTCCGAATTAGTAAATGGGGTGATCTCCAGACTTATCGTGGCGATACAAGAATTTCAATATTTGAATTGAAGCTTTATACTATAAGACTTATCCGATCTTATCAATTGTTAGAATCTTTTTTTTATAATAAATCATGAATTTTTCTAGGACAGTATTCAAAATCTCATCGAAAACTTACAGCAGCTTGCCAAACAAAAGCTAAGAGAAAAAATAGCACAGGTATTACTGGCATAAAATCTACGATTGGATTCAAAAAAGCGTAGGCTTCGGGCAATTTGGCGAAGAAAAAACTATTTGAAGAAAGAGTAGAATTAAACCAGATACAGATCAAACTAAAGATATTAAGCATAACAAACGTTTTGTTTTTTTTGTTTTGTTCTTGAAGATAATTGTATTTATTTTGATTGAGTTATTAATATGAGTTATTGTTATTAATAAAATAAAATAATATATTAATAATATAAAATTAATAATTTAATAATATAATGTTATTTTTTTTTTTTAAGTTTAAGTTATATAAAAAAAATGAGTAAAAATTAAAAAAGAAAAATAAGGTAGACCAAAAAACTTTTCTTTGATTTGAACTAACTCAACCAAAAATACTTCAATTCTCAAATTAAAAGAGAATAGAAGAAATCATACTTTCATACAATATCTTAATTGAATTATATGTAATGATCAATAAATTTCGTTTAATTCTATATCTAAATGTATCAAAATCCTAGTAACAATCTATTCTATAGATATTTAGACTATAATTGACGAACAACTAATAAGAATATTAGTGTTTATTAATGTCGAATAGAAATATAAAATGGGGCGTGGCCAAGTGGTAAGGCAACGGGTTTTGGTCCCGGTATTCGGAGGTTCGAATCCTTCCGTCCCAGAGCATACCTATTATATATATCATATCAGATTATATATGTCGTATCATAATACCGATTTTATATCAGAATAAAAGATTGTCTTTTTTTTTTTATTAAGAGTATAATAATATTGGATAGAATATGATTCTTTTTTCTTATAATGATTAATTCTTATCTGAATTATATCTTTTTCACAAATTTAATCGTGTTCAAATAACACCAAATAACACACAGATGTAATTGAATCTATTTGTATCCAAGTAAGATGGGAACATAGATCAAAAGAAAAGAGTTTTTATTATAATATAAAAAAAAGATCCGGGGACGGGCTTTTCATTCTATGTCCATACCTTTCATATTTAAATTAGTTACTCATAAAAATAAAAAAAAAAAGCCTTACTTCTTATATCCATTGGAATTTTCAATGATGCATTCTAAATATAAATGCGAAAGCCTCTCTTTCTTTTTTCCCTATACTTTAACTTTAAATGGTGGTGCAGTCTGATTATTAATTTTCTGTGGATTTCTAAATTATAAACGCGGGTGTTCGTTTGATATTGGGGTACTAATTAACTTCAATCAATAATCAATAGGATTAACTGGTTTAAAGTAAAAAAAAAATAGGAGCAATGACTTAATCTGGACTTGTTTTAACTTGCATTTATACAAAATAGTCTAGCACTCCCTAAACTACATATAATATAGGATTCTTTTTTGATTTATGATTCATCATCTTCATAGAATTGACGGGGTAGATAGGAGTTAATCGTCAACGAAAAATACCAATTTCAATGTCTGCGTCTGTCCGAGTATCATTAAAAAACAATCAAGTTACATACGTAACATATGTATTTTCTTTGAACCTCGTTTTTAAGTATTTTGTGGTTTCTCTAATTCTAATGAATAATTGTAAATCTATGTAACAATTGAGACAAAATCTATTATCTTATTCACTTTACCTTATTACATTACCTTAGGTAAAAATTGCAGAAAGATTATTGAATTTTTCAGGTCAAATAAACTACGCAGAAAATGAGGAAATGCTTATATGTATGTCTTGTTATCGTTCTATTTCATTGAAAACTTTATTTTATTTCGATAATTACTTTCAGAAACATTTGTTTAGTCTATATGATAGATATGGGGATCTCCTAGTTCTTTTCTTTCGATTATGATTTATCAAAAATAATAACAACCCCAATCCTTCCTTACATCAGTCTTTATTCCCCACCCCATTAAATTAAAAAAGAAAAAAATAGATATATTATATGGGGTAAATTGAATTCTTGTTGAGACTTCTTCAGAAACTACCCATTCATAAAAGTATAGATTACTATGTACCGACCGAACCAATGATTATTCATGATTCCATAATTGAATCAATTACATACTGGTTACAGCAACCTACTAGAGAAATGTTATGGTAAAACTTCGTTTAAAACGATGTGGTAGAAAGCAACGTGCGACTTGAAGGATATGGTCGGTTGTGGATTCTTACATCCACCATTTTTTTATATTAATTATATAGGAATGAGGGTGCTCTTGGCTCGACATCGTTTGTTCTGTTCCACTGGAAAAACCTCATTTTTTGAGGGTTGCGATGTAAATAGTACATGATCATGATGGAGCTCGAGTAAAAAGTATTGATTCATTTTTTAGGGACATGGATCTAGGGTTAGTGTTAATTAATAAGTTGAAACAACTTCGTAAGTATATTTTCGATATAGAAATCGAAAGGATCCAATTCTAACAAGTTTAAAATTCATAACGAAAATTTATTGGAATTGGTAAAACTCTTTCGATCAAAAGTGTATCACATGGGAATCAACCATTTGTATGATTCTTTGATAGAAAGAAATTGCAAAAATGGTATGTTGCTGCCATTTTTTTAAATGATTAAAGATCACCGAAGTAATGTCTAAACCCAACGATTCAAGGCAACGATAAAGAATCCTGGAACAAGTAAATACCGTTTTCAGTTGTCTCAAAAAATAGATCATAATGAAGAATCAAAATAAATTCTAAAGGAGACAGACAAAAAATGCGTGGTTAGAGACCGCTCAATAAAGGAAATGCCTAAAGGTTTTCCTTTGGATTATTTGAGAGTTATCCAACTTGAGTTAGGAGGATGTGAATACGAATGATTTTTTTCTTTTTCGGGCAAGAATAAGAAAAAGTACTTAAATCATAGTTTAATTGATTTGATGATTTGATGGATCTATTTGACATTAATTATAAATTCTATATATAGACATAATCTCTAATTTTCTTGAGCCGTACGAGGAGAAAACTTCTTATACGTTTCTAGGGGGGGGGGTATTATTCATCTACATCTATCCCAATGGGCGGTTTATCGAATCGTTGCAATTGATGTTCGATCCAGAAGAGAAGGAAGAGATCTTCGGAAAGTGGGTTTTTATGATCCGATAAAGAATCAAACTTATTTAAATGTTCCTGCTATTCTATATTTCCTTGAAAAGGGTGCTCAACCTACGGGAACTGTTCATGACATTTCAAAGAAGGCGGGAGTTTTTATGGACCTTTCTCTTAATTAACAGATTAAATTCAATTAATGAAATACAATAAATAAAAAAAGGGGGGGAGGGGGTGACTTGTATATAACTTTGCATAACCCTTTCTATACAACTCCCCCTCTCTTGCTCTATTCCTACTCAATTTATTATTACTACCATAAGATGTCGTCGTCTATAACGACAAAAATTTATTTTTATTTTAGTGAGATAAATTCATATAAGACAGATAGATAGAAAAAAGATCAAGTGAATAAATGAATGAAATAGTTGGATCTATAAATATAAAATTTTACATTATCGCTAATTCAATAATGGTTTATTTTTCGTTGAAACTTTAACTTTATTTTTTTTTTATTTATTTTATTTGTTCATAAAAAAAACATGGGATTTAAGCTTACTTTTTTTACTTATATTGATTGCGTAAACCCAATCAAGATTTTTTTATACTTCTCTCCGAATTTTTTTTACGCCTATACCTTTTTGTATTTATCTTTATTAAATATGTAGTGCTAATTTAATACAAGTCATTAGTTTTTTTATTTTTAATTTCTATTTAT